CAGGATCTCTAAGTATAAAGAGTAAAAAAAAAAGTATAAAGAGTAAAAAAAAACGATTTTTTCTCTTTTTTTTTTTTAGTGAAAGATTGATTATTACTGGATTTGGCAATATACTAGTAATCCAGGCCGTTCTCACTAAAGTAAGTACCCACCCATGATTGATGCGTGGAGAGATCAATCAATCGAGATATATAGCGATATCAATATATCACTCAAACCTCTGTTCCAACACGGCGATTCTAATCTAAATAGAAATGGTTAAAATGCAATTATAGGAATATGTATACTTCTTTATTTCTCTGGGATTGTAGTTCAATTGGTCAGAGCACCGCCCTGTCAAGGCGGAAGCTGCGGGTTCGAGCCCCGTCAGTCCCGACGCGACGGAATCAAATCCAATACTTTTTTTTTCGTTTCACATTTCTCATCAAACAAATGGGAGAGAGACATATGGGGATTGTTACAATTATTGGTAGCATCATAGGTAGGATTCAAAAAGATGCCGATAACACACGTGGAATAGAATACCATTGTATTTACCGGGGGCGCATACACAAATGGAATTCATTTCTTGTACGATGCAAACTGAATTGAACATAATTCATTTGATAGAATACGTTTACTTTTAAGATTCCAAATAGATCCTTTTCTTTTTCTGGTTACGAGTTTGTTTAACTTCAATTACTAGAATTACTAGTTTGACTTTGAAACAATCTATCTCTTCAAATTGAACACGTATCTTTTGAGATATGCGTCCCATTCTTAATCCAAATAAAGTTAATATTAATAAATAAATAAAGACCACAACCTCTCTTATAGAAGAGGGGGAATGAATAATCTTTTTTATTTCAGTTAAGTTCAAAAATAGGAAGGGGTACTTTCACCAAAATAAAGAACAAACTCTAACCTAGTGAATTTAATGGAATATTGGATTTTTTTATACCTTATATTATATTAGACTTGGACTTCTTTTTCTCATACTTATTAATATTAGATATTATTATATTATTTGTTTTTCTTTTCCACAAAAAAGAGATCATTAAAAAAAAAAGTACTGAACTTCACTTCTTTTTTGATTTTCTATTTCATTTCTATTCTTTGTTTGATTTTGTTTGTAACCAAGGACGGTCAAATGCTACTGAAGCAAATAATTGTACAAGGAAGGCAATAGGTTATAGAAAAATGGAAAAGAGGGAGAAATCAAAATAAAAAAAGGACAAATAAAGGGATTGGATCAGGAATCCCATTTTTGATTCGGTATGGATAAAAGATCTTCCTGTGTTATACTATTCAATTCTCGACGATGAATTGATTTGATAGCTCAGATATAGATATTGTTATTCATGATATGGATCCGATTTAATATCATCAGGGTGTAATCCATCCCGTTGAATTGACAGGCGAAAGATTTATCATCTCTATGGGATTAAATCCCGAGTTATTGACAAAAAAAAAGAGATTAGAGATTATGGAAGTAAATATTCTCGCATTTATTGCTACTGCACTTTTTATTCTAGTTCCTACTGCGTTTTTACTTATAATATACGTAAAAACTGTCAGTCAAAGTGATTAATTTGAAGCCAACTTGACTTGTTTTCTTAGTCAACGATTGAAGAAATAAAGGCTTTTCATCTCGTCTTAAATGAAATTGGCGGACTCTAATCCGCGGTATAGTATTCTATGAGATCCGACAGCTAGTATGACAGAAAGAAATATATATTTCTGACATACTAGCTATTCTTATTGTAATGTAACAAGTTGTACTGTATAAAACTACAGGATTAATATATATTAATCAATCTAGACTATCCATCTTCTTAATATACATATATGGATTTATATATGTACATAGCATCTCAATTCTATTTCTTTGCTTCATCTATTTCATTTATCTTGATTCCAATTTGAACTCGTGATCCATGATATGAAATGAGTGAATAAAGCATAAATAAATAACATTTTTCAAAACAAAAACTAAGAAAAAAGCGGTAAAGAAAGTAAGTGGGCAATGTGTGACTTGCCCGAGGTATGATCTTATTATGCGCAGTCTCTCCCTGAACAACCGCAATGTATATCTTATTTCCCATAGCATAGAAGGTATGTATCTCCTTAACAGAACTTTTCCTTCTCTTGGACCAGCAAAGAGAAAGAGGGAAAAAAATCAAATATAAATCATAAAAATCAAAAGTAAAAAGATTTTTTAAAACGATCTAAAGAGTCGCGGTTTTATTCCTCTGCTCAATTAAATTAGTAGTACCTCTAGAGCCCACTCCTTCCCCATACTACCAGTGAAAGGGAAAATGTAAAGACTACCATTAAAGCAGCCCAAGCAAGACTGACTATATCCATGTAAATTATGTCCCCTATCTCTATGAAGAGAATTTATTCCATTATTGTTCACTCACTAATAATAGTGGAATCACTGGCGCAGAGTCAAAAGGGTATTCTGAGCCGAGCCCGTTGATGAAAGGATCCAAAAAATTAGCTTATAACAAAGTTCTTAGAAGGTATGATTTTTCTAGTGGAATCGGAAAACGTTAAGCCTAAGCAAAATGGGCAGTGACACCTTTGGAAGTATCAAGGGAATCCTCGCAAGTTGTCAGAATAAGATGTGGCACTAATAAGACCTATTCTTTCTTTTCTTGTCCTCAATCTGAATTCTTTCTTGAAAGATATAAAAAGCTAGAAGCAAGATAGATCATTATCTATGACATACCGTTATTTCCCCTTGGATCGTATCCTTGCTGTCTAAGTATTGTCTCCGTGAAAGAATCGGAGGGCCTTCTATTCCATTTATTCCATTCTTTACTAGTCGTTTTGAAATCCATTTTAAAATAAAAAGAAATTCTTTCTTTTTATTTTCGCATTTGAGCTATAAAAGCCGATTTTCCATCGAAGTAAAAGACTCCCACGAGTCCGTATAGAAAAAAGTCTCTTCAGCTCTTTCCACAACCACGAATTCGATTTTATGTCGTACTATGCAATCTAATCTATGCAATCTAATTCAAAACCCAGTACTTAAACACTCCGTTAGTAGTGCAAGGGCTCGCATATAATACCGATTCCCGTGCACTACTATAACTAGAATCTTTCCTTGAATCCTAGAGGCAAGGATTTCAAGCACTTTAGCTTTAGAGAACCGAGCTTCCATATGTTTCGAATCAAGCAAGTAGCAAGAATCTTTTTCTTCCGTTTGTTTCCGCTCAGGAAAATTCGGGAAGTTCTATCAGCAAAACAAAAAAAAAAGAAGGGATTCCGCGTTTTTTGTTAATCAGGCGACACCCGGATTTGAACTGGGGAAAAAGGATTTGCAGTCCCCCGCCTTACCGCTCGGCCATGCCGCCAGAATGATACGAAATAGATGAAAATCTTCCTCCTTTGCTTGGGGTGGCGGGCCCACTCAATTTCTTTTTTTATTGTACTTTCATCTTGAATCCCATTTGACTTCATCCCCGGTCCGAAAGACTTTCTTCGTTTTTTGCATTGGACCCATCCCTTCCTTCCGTTGTATGGATAGTATCTCAAAACAGAAATATATAAAAACTTTCCCTCTCTTTTATTTTATTCTTTTCTATTTTCTCTATATCTATATATTATTATTATATTATATATTGAAAAAACAAAATGTGTTTTTTCAGTCCCAATAGCCAAAATTCAGGATAAATTGGAACCATTAACTATTAAATGGGCTTGTAAATTCATGAACAATTCTTGGATTGGAATCGAAAAATGGCTGTCTTTTCCTAGTCCTAATTAGATAAAATGGAAATTGATACATAACTAATCCGTATTAATTCTTTTCAATAAAAAAATCCTTCCCAAATTCAATTATAAGAGCAAATAGAAGTATATGTAAACCCCATAACCTCGATTGTTCTACAAATATCTAATCGTGTATCTCTATATGATGCCTATAGATAGCTAATTATGAGCAAATTGTAGTGCTTCCGGTTTTCATTGACTAGAAAATAAAAAATGGAATCCAAAATTGGCTGTGCCCAAAGGAACTGTAATAAATGAGGAAAGATATGTATATAGATAACTATTTACACATGTTTACTAAATCCAAGCCTTCTTACTATGCTATCTTATGCACTTCAATCGTATTCTACTAAAAACGTATTCTAGTCAAATAACAAAAAATAGGTACAAATATCTTTCTTTTCTGCGAATCCTTTATTGAACGCTAGAATCCATAAATGAAGTGCTAAAAAACATAAAAAATAGAGCCTTGATTATTATTATGTCTTTATCTCATCGAACAGATCAAATCCTAGCTCCATTTCTTTTTTTTGGTATCCAATCCGATTGGAATATCATAAAAATGATAGAAATGGAACCACTTTTTTGAGATTCTATACAAAATCCCATAAGTCTAAGTAGCATTTATCAATTCCTTTACATATCTGTTACAAATTCCAATTTGAATATCCAAGAAGTCTCTTTTTTACTCCGTTCAGATGCATTTGATACATTCCATATGTGGATTTACTTACCAAATTTCATGTGATTCCGTAAACAGAATAGAAATTCCAGCATTGCTAGATCAATCCAGCTGATTTGATGAAGAATGGGTCAATCATGGAATTTTTTCGATAAATAGGAAATCCAAAAATGCTCGGGGATGGAAATGGGGGAATGTCTACAATACCTGGTTTTAATCAGATACAATTTGAAGGATTTTGTAGATTCATTGATCGGGGCTTAACGGAAGAACTTTCTAAATTTCCAAAAATTGAAGATACGGATCAAGAAATTGAATTTCAATTATTTGTGGAAACATATCACTTGGTAGAACCTTTGATAAAAGAACGAGATGCTGTATATGAATTACTCACATATTCTTCTGAATTATATATATCCGCGGGATTAATTTGGAAAAGCGGTAGGGATATGCAAGAACAAACAATTTTGATTGGAAACATTCCTTTAATGAATTCCCTGGGAACTTCTATAGTAAATGGAATATACAGAATTGTGATCAATCAAATATTACAAAGTCC